TCAAAAAAGGTTCCAAAAAATGTTGATCGTAAATGATAGGATTGGTTACGTAAAAAAACAAAAATGGATTCGTATTCACAGACATGAGAATTATATAAGAATAAAAAGAATCTCTGATTTCTTTTTGAAAAGGTAGAAATATATTTATTTTGGAAAAAAAAATGGTTCCAATTAGGATTCTCGTGGAAAACGAATCGTAAAAAATGTAAAGAAGAAGCATCTTTCACCCAACAACGAAGAATTAAAACTAATATTTCAAGATGAACAGGATAAGGTATTAGTATATTTGACACATAATTTAAACGAGAGAATTTATCTTCTAAAAAGGGAAATATGGAATGAATTGATCGTAAATTTTTAGATTCGTCTATTTTTTTATTATCTTCAAGAGAAGATACTAGTCCTAGGAAAAGTTTCATTTCCACAATAACCGCTAACTTATCCGATATGATTTGCAAATAAAAATGTTTGTTGTGCCCCAAAAAAACATTTTGGTTATAGTTATAATCATAAGTAGAAATAAGAAAAGAATTCTGGTGATACATTCGAGTAATTAATCGTTTCACAATTAGTAACCTAACCTTTTTGTTATAACTTACATTTTCGAACAAACTTGATCGATTGAAACTACGATTATGAGTAAGTGCATAAATATACTCCTGGAAAAAAAGTGGATATAAAAAATAAAAGTCCTGTTTTCGAGTTCGCTCTCGGTCTAAATTTTTTTTGAATTCTTCCATTTTTATTTTAAAGTTTATTTGAACCAAAGTAAAATATTCTTTGGGTTATCAAATAATACATAATACATAGTGCGATACAGTTAAAACAAAGTGTTTGTTTTATTATTATTCAAAATTAATTAGATTCTTATTTTATAATAATACTAAATATAGTAAGAAAAAGATAGATACCTCGTGATAAAAGGAATCGATCCTCTGTTTTTACACCCAATCAGTTTCTATTCATTCCATTATACGATAACAAGATGATTCAAAATCTTTTCTCTTTCTTTTACACATACACATGTATCTACAGTATATTATGGATATGGAATAGAAAATAATTAGGATTCATTCAAAAAAACGTTTATTCTGATAAAACAGGTATGTTCTTTCTGGGACGGAAGGGCTCGAACCTCCGAATAGCGGGACCAAAACCCGTTGCCTTACCACTTGACTACGCCCCAATTCGATTTCTATTCAACACTAATAAAACTAATATTGGTATTGATTACTTATCAATTCTAGTCAAAATTTCTATTTAATAAATTGATGAAATTGGTGTTAGAATTTTAACATGTCTAAATATCGAATAAAACCCAATTCATTGATCATTACATATAATTGAATTAAAATATTATGTGAAAGTCTAATTTCTTCTATTCTCTTATCCTTTGAGATGAGAATAGAAGTTTTTTTGATTGGGTAAATAAAAAAAAATAATAAAGTAGACAATCAAATTATTTTTTTTTAGATTAAAAAATCAATAAAAATGCAATTATCTTCACGAAAAAATGGTTGTTATATTTAATATCTTTAGTTTGATCTGTCTTAATTTGACTCTTTCTTCGAGTCTTTTTTTCTTTTCAAAATTACCCGAGGCCTACGCTTTTTTAAATCCAATCGTAGATGTTATGCCAGTCATACCTGTATTCTTTTTTCTCTTAGCATTTGTTTGGCAAGCCGCTCTAAGTTTTCGATGAGGTCTTTAATTTACTAATGTACTAAAAAAAAATTCTAACAATTGATAAGATCAGATAAGTTTTACAGTATAAATCCTAGATTTCAAACATTGAAATTCGTGGATAGACACGATAAAAATCCGTTCTGAGGACCTTTTTCCAATGCTAATAACAGACCCTATCCCTATATATTATATTATGATTATGTATTTATGTATATTATGTATTTATGTATATATATATTATTTATTAAAGATATAAGGATATAAGGTTAAAATCAACTAATTAATAAAAGATTCTTATTACAAGTAAATTTCAGATCATTTTCTTTTTGATTTCTAGAAACATCACTTTATTTCATAGTATCAAACAAATTATAGGATATGTGATATAAAAACGGAGAATAGATTCCCTTTTTTTCCAAAAAAAACGATCATGGAGATTGTGTAATGCTTACTCTTAAACTATTTGTTTACACAGTAGTTATATTCTTTGTTTCGCTCTTCATCTTCGGATTTTTGTCTAATGATCCAGTACGTAATCCTGGCCGTGAAGAATAAAAAATTCTTAAAGTTCGATTTTAAATAAAAATAGAATATCAATTCATCAACAAAACGGGAAAGAGAGGGATTCGAACCCCCGGTACGCATAACTCGTACAACGGATTAGCAATCCGCCGCTTTAGCCCACTCAGCCATCTCTCCAAATTAACACAAAAAAAAATTACTATCTATATTAGAACTATATTAGAATTTAGACATAGAGATTGAATTGAAAGGCTCTTTCTTAAAATCTTTATTAGTCTAAAATATACTACTG